CCTCTAATTCTATGAATTTACCTATAATGCTACTTTCTTGAATATCAGTCAAAAAAGTTTCTGATTGCCCAATATTAAACCAATTTGTAACCCAAGATTCAATACTTTTTTTAAATGCAAGAGAAATCAACCAAGGTAAAACTAATATAGATCCAAGATAAAAAATAGGGGTGAATGCTTTTTTTTTTGCCATTTTCATCTGTGAATTGTTAATGAACCCAATTAATCAGTATCAACTATAGGAAATCTAATGCTTCTGCTTCTATCAAGCATGGGGTTCTATTACAAGATATCGAACCTATGAATCTATTCAATGTTTTTTAGTTGTGATTATATCGTTAGTCCTTGAATATATAAATAATAAATAAATTTGAATTCGAAGTTATTCTTTTCATGAATGCCCGAAAAATATTATTTAAGTAATAATATTCAAGTTAATACGAACGAAGTATTTTTTTTTTTCAAATCAAAAGACTTCAATCGGTACACGCAAGAAATACGCCAATTCAGCAGCTTTTTGTTCAATTTCTACCGGAGTTAAATTCTCATCAGTACGAGTCAAAGGAATATCGCCCTGACCTCGGATGTCCATATAAAGTACACGACGATTATAAATACCCTCTTTAATTTCTATTCTGATAGATTGAATATCTTTCATAAAAAATCTGAGGAAGATACGACGATTTTTTCCTGGGAATCCCCAACGAAAAATACATACAATTCCTTCTTTTTTATCGAACCGATCATAACCACTACCTACATTCCAAAAAATTGTGGCCCATAAATACGAGCTAATAAAGAGACCCGCGATACCATAGAAAGACATCACGATTCCTTGTGGAAAAAAAATAATTTGTGGGGCCGGAAAAAAAGATATCAAACTTTTACCAATATAACTTGAAGTTCCGACCAATAAGAATCCTAATGAACCTAAAAAAAGGATAAAAGCCCAACAGAAATTACTTGGTTTTCGAGACCCTGTTATAAGTTCTATCCATCTACGTTCTGATCGTAAACTCATAATTAATCTGTTTTTAGTTTATTTAAATTGAAAGAATATAACAAACGAAGTAAACTCAATTTAATTTGACTCTGTTTTACGAAAAAACTCGCATCAACTAGCACTATTTTAATGTCAACCTTAAAAAAATAACTTTTTTAATCTAAATTATTAGATCAATTCTTAGATCAAGAATAATAAGATTACTTACATACAAGTCCCTTATAAGGGTATATATCAGTTCAAATATTCGGCAATACTAATCGAGTTTGAAATAGCGAAAATTTTTTTGTGCCGGATAAGAGCTATTTTTGGCGCAACCATATATTTGATTGAGTAAACTCTATTAAACTAAACGGATATCTGTCTTATACTACAAGTTTAAGTTTTACAAAAAGCAGCACTGGATGCGATTGAAATTTAGTTCTAATCAATTTAAACAATTTTATTCTTTTGAACATGAAGAGATAAAGAAGCCATTGCAATTGCCGGAAATACTAGACCTACTAACGGCACAAAAATAGACGGAAAGTTTAAAGTTGTCATAAAATGGGTACCCTTACCTTGATTTACTAGTTGTCCTATTATTGTTATAAAGATAGCGTATCTTATAAAAATTCTTAATTTTTTGTTTTTAGTAAGATAGGAATTTCAAATTATAATAAAATTTAAAATTATAATAATAATAAAATTATTCGAATTAGTCTAATTAATATACACAATAATTATATATTGAATTGAGTATATATATACTAAGATCAAAAAAAAATGAGACCTAAATAACTAGACTTATTCATCTAAAGAGATGTATGATACTCTATTTTATTATTCAAATACGTTATTTTTTTTTTTTTTTTCGTATAAATACAACGCGTTTTTAAAAATTAATAAAAAAAGTCTGTATAATCCTATACAGATACGTGTCTGTATAATCCGATACATATACATAGAGTATTACTCATAATGTAGCTATATAACTAGGTAAAACTCATTTTTTTAATTTAAACTCAATATATACATCTATAAGACCTAACGAATTAATTCTTTAAATAAGTTTTTTTTTAGTAAAAAAAACCAAATTTTATATCTTTTTAGTTATTTTAAATTAAGAATTAAAAGAAATAAAATAAACTCGATGCTTAAAAATAAGAGATATATGTAAAAAAACTTAATACGCAATTTAATTTTTGCGTGCTACTTAAATAACAGTTTATATCGCAAAATAAAATACAGTTATTATTTTTACTTTGATTTCGATAAAATAACTATTAATAAGTAATAATAATAAGTAATAAGATTAATTTAGTACAATAAAAAAAATTTAACTTAATCTCTATTAGAGATTAGAGTCCATTCATTTTTTTTTTTTAAGTAATGAAAGCGTGGAGTTGAAATAATTCACTAAGAACACCTTTTAAAAGATTACGTGGTACAATTAAATCAAATAAGCCCTTTTGAAATAAATATTCAGCCGCTTGTGAACCTTCGGGCACTGTTTTA